ATGATGCCAGAAAGGATTTTTATCCAAACATTAATTGGTCGTGTATTAGCCGATGATATATATATGGGCATACGCTGTATTGCCACTAGAAATCAAGACGTTGGGATTGGACTTGTAAATCGATTCATAACCTTTCGAGCACAACCAATAGCTATTCGAACTCCTTTTACTTGTAGGAGTGCATCTTGGATCTGTCGATTATGTTATGGCCGGAGTCCTACTCACGGCGACTTGGTTGAATTGGGAGAAGCTGTAGGTATTATTGCAGGCCAATCGATTGGAGAACCGGGTACTCAATTAACATTAAGAACTTTTCATACCGGCGGAGTATTCACGGGGGGTACTGCAGAACATGTGCGAGCTCCTTCTAATGGAAAAATCAAATTCAATGAGGATTTGGTTCATCCGACACGTACACGCCATGGACATCCCGCCTTTCTCTGTTCTATAAACTTGTACGTAACTATTGAGAGTGAAGATATTCGACATAATGTAAATATTCCACCCCAAAGTTTTCTTTTAGTTCAAAATGATCAATATGTAGAATCAGAACAGGTGATTGCTGAGATTCGCGCGGGAACATCCACTTTTAATTTTAAAGAGAAGGTTCGAAAACATATTTATTCTGACTCAGACGGAGAAATGCACTGGAGCACCGATGTGTATCATGCACCCGAATTTACATACGGCAATGTTCATCTATTACCAAAAACAAGTCATTTATGGATATTATTAGGAAGGCCGCGCAGATCCAGTCTAGTTTCACTTTCGATCCACAAGGATCAAGATCAAATGGGTGCGCATTCTCGTTCTGTCAAGAGAAGATCTACTTCTAACCTTTCAGGAACGAAGGATCCGCCGAGAGAAAAATTCTTTACTTCAGATTTTTCGGGTAAAAAAGAAGATAGGATTCCTGATTATTCAGACCTTAGTCGAATTATATGTGCTAGTCGTTGTAATCTCGTAGATCCGGTCATTCTCTACCGGAATTCTGATTTATTCTCAAAGAGGCGAAGAAATAGATTCATCATTCCACTCCAACCGATTCAAGAACGCGAGAACGAACTAACGTCCCCTTCAGATATCTCAATTGAAATCCCCGTCAATGGCATTTTCCGTAGAAATAGTATTCTTGCTTATTTGGATGATCCTCGATACAGAAGAAAGAGCTCGGGTATTACTAAATATGGGACTCTAGAAATGCATTCAATCGCAAAAAAAGAGGATTTGATTGAGTATCGAGGAGGCAAGGAATTTAGGCAAAAATACCAAATGAAAGTAGAAAGGGTAGATCGGTTTTTTTTTATTCCCGAGGAAGTGCATATATTACCAGGATCTTCTTCCATAATGGTACGGAACAATAGTATAGTTGGGGCAGATACACAAATTACTTTAAATATAAGAAGCCGGGTAGCCGGGTTGGTCCGAGTGGAGAGAAAAAAAAAAAGAATTGAACTTAAAATATTTTCTGGAGATATACATTTTCCTGGAGAGACAGATAAGATATCCCGACATAATGGCGTTTTGATACCACCAGGAACAGGAAAACAAAATTCCAAGGAATCCAAAAGGGGGAAAAATTGGATCTATGTTCAACGGATCACACCTAGTAAGAAAAAGTATTTTGTTTTGGTTCGTCCTGTCGTCACATATGAAATAACGGACGGTATAACTTTAGGAACGCTTTTCTCGCCGGATCTGTTGCAGGAAAGGGATAATGTGAAACTTCGAGTTGTCAATTATATCCTTTCTGGAAATGGTAAACCAATTAGAGGAATTTCTGATACAAATATTCAATTAGTTCGGACTTGTTTAGTATTGAATTGGGACCAAGACAAAAAAAGTTCTTCTAGTCAAGAAGCCCGTACGTCCTTTGTTGAAATAAGGGCAAATGGTTTGATTCAACATTTCCTAAGAATCGACTTGCTGAAATCCACTATTTTATATATCGGAAAAAGGAATGATCCCTCAGGCTCAGGGTTGCTCTCGGATAATGGATCAGATTGCACCAATATCAATCCGTTTTCTTCCATTTATTCCAAGGCAAGGATTCCACAATCCCTTAACCAAAATCAAAGAACTATTCATACGTTGTTGAATAGAAATACGGGATTCCAATCGTTAATAATTTTGTCATCATCGAATTGTTTTCGAATGGGTCCATTCAACGATATAAAATATCACAATGTGATAAAAGAATCAATTCAAATTACAAAAGATCCTGTAATTCCAATTAAGAATTCGCTGGGGCCTTTAGGAACAGCCTTTCTAATTACGAATGTTTATTCATTTTACCATTTAATAACTCATAATCCGATCTTGGTAAATAACTATTTACAACTTGACAATTTAAAACAGACTTTTCAAGTATTTAAATTTAAATATTATTTAATCGACGAAAATGAGAAAATTTATAACCCCGGTCGGTGCAGTAACATTATTTTCAATTTGAATCGGTATTTTCTCCATGCCAATTATTGTCAAGAAACATCTACAATAA